ATCGAAGAAGCTATACAAGGGTTTGGTAAAGCCCGCTCAGACGGTACCCAATCTAATCATAGAGATCTCAGCTAAGAAATTCTATAACACCCGTGGAGATTCAGATCCTTTCTTTGGTTCAACTAGGACCATAGTTCCTGAATTTCTACGCAACTCAAAATCGAGAAAAGGAAGTTTTCCAATCATTGACTCAAACTCATTGTCGAACCCTACTCAGTGGAATATGGAGGTATTTATGGCGGAACGGGCCAATTTGGGCTTTCACAATAAAGTGATAGATGGAACTGCCATTAAACGACTTATTAGCAGATTAATAGATCACTTCGGAATGGCGTATACATCACACATCTTGGATCAAATAAAGACTCTGGGTTTCCAACAAGCCACTGCTACATCCATTTCATTAGGAATTGATGATCTTTTAACAATACCTTCTAAGGGATGGCTAGTCCAAGATGCTGAACACCAAAGTTTCATTTTGGAAGAACACCATCATTATGGAAATGTACACGCAATAGAAAAATTACGTCAATCCATTGAGATATGGTATGCTACAAGTGAATACTTGCGACAACAAATGAATCCTAATTTTAGGATGACCGAACCCTTTAATCCAGTCTATATAATGTCTTTTTCGGGCGCTAGAGGAAATGCATCTCAAATACACCAATTAGTAGGCATGAGAGGATTAATGTCGGATCCACAAGCACAAATGATTGACTTACCCATTCAAAGCAATTTACGCGAAGGATTGTCTTTAACAGAATATATCATTTCTTGTTATGGAGCCCGAAAAGGAGTTGTAGATACTGCTGTACGAACATCAGATGCTGGATATCTTACACGCAGGCTTGTTGAAGTAGTTCAACACGTTGTTGTACGTAGAACAAATTGTGGCACTACCCGAGGGATCTTTGTGAGTCCTCGAAATGGAATGATACCAGAAAGGATTTTCATTCACACATTAATTGGCCGTGTATTAGCGGACAATATATATATGGGTCCACGATGCATTGCCGTCCGAAATCAAGATCTTGGGATTGGACTTATCAATCGAATCATAACCTTTCGAACACAACCAATATCTATTCGAACTCCTTTTACTTGTAGGAGTACGTCTTGGATATGTCGATTATGTTACGGCCGGAGTCCTACTCATGGCGATTTGGTGGAATTGGGAGAAGCCGTAGGTATTATTGCGGGTCAATCCATTGGGGAACCGGGTACTCAACTAACATTAAGAACGTTTCATACCGGTGGAGTATTCACAGGGGGTACTGCAGAACATGTGCGAGCCCCTTCTAATGGAAAAATCAAATTTAATGAGGATTTAATTCATCCCACACGTACACGTCATGGGCATCCGGCTTTTCTCTGTTCTATAGACTTGTATGTAACTATTGAGAGTGAAGATATTCTACATAACGTGACTATTCCATCAAAAAGTCTTCTTTTAGTTCAAAACGATCAATATGTGGAATCAGAACAAGTGATTGCTGAAATTCGCGCGGGAACATACCCTTTTAATTTTACGGAGAGGGTTCGAAAACATATTTATTCCGATTCAGAAGGAGAAATGCACTGGAGTACCGACGTATACCATACATCTGAATTTCCATATAGTAATGTCCATCTTTTACCAAAAACAAGTCATTTATGGATATTATCGGGGGCTTCGGGCAGATCCAGTACAGTCCCATTTTCGCTACACAAGGATCAAGATCAAATGAACACACATTCCCTTTCTGTCGAAAAGAGATATATTTCGAACTCCTCCGTAAATTCAGAAAATAATGATCAAGTTCAATACAAATTATTTAGTTCAGATCTTTCGAGTAAAAAAAAAAGTGAGATTTCTGATTATTCCGAACTTAATCGAATCCAAAGTACTGGTCATTGTAATCTCATATATCCTGCAATTCTCCACGAGAATTTTTATTTAGTGGCAAAGAGACGCAGAAATCGATTTATCATGCCATTCCAATCGATTCAAGAACAAGAGAAAGAACTAATATCCCCCTCCGATATCTCGATTGAAATACCTATAAATGGTATTTTCTATAAAAATAGTATTTTTGCTTATTTCAACGATCCTCAATACCAACAAAGAAACAGTTCCGGAATTACTAAGTATGGGTTTGTAGGGGCGCATTCAATAGTCAAAAAAGAGGATTCGGTTGAGTATCGGAGAGTCAAAGAATTTAAGTCAAAATACGGAATGAAAGTACATTGCTTTTTTTTCATTCCTGAGGAAGTGTATATTTTACCCAAATCTTCTTCCTTAATGGTACGTAATAATAGTATTATTGGAATAGATACACAAATCACGTTAAATATAAGAAGTCGGGTAAGCGGATTGGTACGAATAGAGAGAAAAAAAAAAAAAATTGAACTTAAAATTCTTTCTGGAGATCCACATTTTCCGGGGGAGACAGATAAGATATCGCGATACAGTGGTATCTTAATACCACCAGGAAGGGTAAAAACAAATTCTAAGAAATCAAAAAAAAAAAAAAAAAATTGGATCTATGTCCAACGGATCACACTTACCAAGAAACAGTATTTTCTTTTGGTTCGGCCAGTAATCCTATATAACAACAAAATAGGATACGATCTAAATTTTGAAACACTTTTCCCCCCGGATCTATTGCAGGAAAAGGAAAATCTGAAACTTCAAGTTGTCAATTATATTCTTTATGGAAATGGTAAACCAATTCGAGAAATTTATGACACAAGTATTCAATTAGTTCGTACTTGTTTAGTCTTGAATTGGGATGAAGACAAAAAAAGTTCTTCTATCGAAGGGGCTCGTGCTTCTTTTGTTGAAGTAAGTACAAACGGTCTGATTCGTGATTTCCTCAAAATCAACTTAAACTTAGTGGAATCCTGTATTTCCGATATCAACAGAAAACGGAACGATTCATTAGGTTTAGGATCGATCTCCCATATTGGGTTAGATCATGCCAATATTAATTCATTTTTTTCCATTTATTCCAAGGCAAAGATTCAACAATCACTTAAACAAAATGAAGTAACTATAAGTACGTTGTTGAATAGAAATAGAAATAAAGAATGTCGATCTTTAATAATTTTGTCATCATCTAATTGTTTTCAAATGGATCCATTCAACGATGTAAAATATCAGAATGTCATAAAAGAATTAACTAAAAGAGAGGCTAGAATCCCAATTAGGAATTCGCCGAGTCCGGGTCCTTTAGGAACAGCGCTTGAAATTGCAAATTTTTATTCAGTCTACCATTATTTACTAACTCATAATCGGATCTCGGTAAAAAAATATTTGAAACTTGACAATTTCAAAAAGACTTTTCGAGTACTTAAATATTATTTAATGGAGGAGAACAAGAGAATTTTGAATCCTGATTCGTGCATTAACAGTGTTTTGAATCCATTCAAATTGAATTGGTATTTTCTCCATCATAATTATCATCATAATTTTTGTGAAGAAAGATTCACAATAATTAACCTGGGACAGTTTATTTGCGAAAATGTATGTATGGCCAAAAACGCACCACACCTAAAAGCGGGTCAAGTTATAATTGTTCACGTTGAGTCTATAGTACTAAGATCAGCTAAGCCTTATTTGGCCACTCCCGAAGCAACTGTTCATCGTCATTATGGAGAAATCCTTGACCAAGGAGATACTTTAGTTTCATTTATGTATGAAAAGTCGAGATCTAGTGATATAACGCAGGGTCTTCCAAAAGTGGAACAAGTGTTAGAAGTACGCTCAATTGATTCAATATCGATAAACCTAGAAAAGAGAGTTGAGGGTTGGAACGCGTGTAGAACAAGAATTCTTGGAATTCCTTGGGGATTCTTGATTGGTGCTGAACTAACTATAGTACAAAGTCGTATCTCTTTGGTTAATAAGATCCAAAAGATTTATCGATCCCAAGGGGTGCAGATCCATAATAGGCATATAGAAATTATTGTACGTCAAATAACATCAAAAGTGTCGGTTTCGGAAGATGGAATGTCTAATGTTTTTTCACCCGGAGAACTAATTGGATTGTTGCGAGCGGAACGCACGGGGCGGGCTTTGGAAGAAGTGATCTGTTACCGAGTTATGCTCTTGGGAATCACGAGAGCATCTCTGAATACTCAAAGTTTCATCTCCGAGGCAAGTTTTCAAGAAACTGCTCGTGTTTTATCAAAAGCAGCTCTTCGCGGACGTATCGATTGGCTGAAAGGCCTGAAAGAAAACGTTGTTCTAGGCAGTATGATACCTGTTGGTACCGGATTCAAAAGATTAGTGCACCGCTCAAGGCAACATACGAGCATTCCTTTAAGATTAAAAACCAAAAACAAGAATTTATTCGAGGGGGAAATGGGAGATATTTTGTTCCACCACAGAGAGTTATTTGATTCTTGCATTTCAAAAAATTGATATGATACATCAGAACAATAATTTATAGGATTTAATGATTCCTAAGAGTGGATTCATACTTTTCACTTTATAACTATATAACTATGAGGCGATTCTTTTATTTGTTCCATTTACACGCGATTTGGTAATGTGATTTTTGATATTTATATATTTATAGAGTAATAAGGAAATGAAAAAAAAAAGATAATAAAGAATAGAAAGAAATAAATCGGTTGGGTCATATATCAACACCCAATCTTCGAGAAAAGAGGAAAAGATAAGGTTCCGTCGGAACAGTTATTTATTTCAGGGTAATCCCGTCTTTTTTTTTTCAATGAAAAAAAAGAGAGGAAGTGTAGGGAGAAATGATAAGAAGATATTGGAATATAAATTTGGAAGAGATGCTGGAAGCAGGAGTTCATTTTGGTCATGCTATTAAAAAATGGAATCCGAAAATGGCACCTTATATCTCTGCAAAGCGTAAAGGTATTCATATTACAAATCTTATTAGAACTGCTCGTTTTTTATCAGAAGCTTGTGATTTAGTTTTTGATGCAGCAAGTAGTGGAAAAAAATTCTTAATTGTTGGTACCAAAAAAAAAGCAGCGGATTCGGTAGCGCGGGCTGCAATAAGGGCTCGGTGTCATTATGTTAATAAAAAGTGGCTCGGCGGTATTTTAACGAATTGGTCCACTACAGAAATGAGACTTCAAAAGTTCAGGGACTTAAGAATAGACCAAAAGACAGGAAAACTCAATCGCCTTCCGAAAAGGGATGTGGCTCGATTAAAGAGACAATTATCTCACTTGCAAAAATATCTGGGCGGGATCAAATATATGACAGGGTTACCAGATATTGTAATAATCGTTGATCAACAAGAAGAATATACGGCTCTTCGGGAATGTATCACTTTGGGAATTCCGACAATTTGTTTAATTGATACAAATTGTGACCCCGATTTCGCAGATATTTCGATTCCGTCGAATGATGACGCTAGAGCTTCAATCCGATTCATTCTTAACAAATTAGTATTTGCAATTTGTGAAGGTCGTTCTAGGTATATACGAAATCCCTAATTAATAATAACATATAAGATCAAAAAGTTCTTTTGAAAATTTCATAGACTGATAAATTGATGGAATCCTTTACTATTCCTGAATCGTGCAAAAGAAATTTTAAAGAATTTAGGAATATTATGTGATTCGTTTGTATACAAAATATACAATTCCAGTGGGCAAGCCTAAACAAAAAAAGGGTTGAATCAAAATAATTTCTTGTAAGGTTTTCTTTCAGAGGACAATATGAATGTTTTATCATCTTCCATCAACACATTACAAAGCTTATATGATATATCCGGCGTAGAAGTAGGCCAGCATTTTTATTTGAAACTAGGTGGTTTCCAAGTTCATGCCCAAGTACTAATTACTTCTTGGGTTGTAATTGCTATCTTATTAGGTTCCGCCATTGTAGCTGTTCGGAATCCACAAACCATCCCTAGTGACGGTCAGAATTTCTTCGAATATGTCCTTGAATTTATTCGAGATGTGAGCAAAACTCAAATTGGAGAGGAATATGGTCCATGGGTTCCTTTTATTGGAACTATGTTTCTATTTATTTTTGTTTCTAATTGGTCAGGGGCGCTTTTACCTTGGAAAATCATACAGTTACCTCATGGAGAGTTAGCCGCACCCACAAATGATATAAATACTACCGTTGCTTTAGCTTTACTTACGTCAATTGCATATTTTTATGCGGGCCTTAGCAAAAAAGGATTAGGTTATTTCGTTAAATACATTCAACCAACTCCAATTCTTTTACCCATTAATATTTTAGAAGATTTCACAAAACCTTTATCGCTTAGCTTTCGACTTTTCGGAAATATATTAGCGGACGAATTGGTAGTTGTTGTTCTTGTTTCTTTAGTACCTTCAGTGGTTCCTATACCTGTTATGCTCCTTGGATTATTTACAAGCGGTATTCAAGCTCTTATTTTTGCAACGTTAGCAGCGGCTTATATAGGCGAATCCATGGAGGGGCACCATTGACTAAGTTTCGAAATCGTCTTTATTTTTTAACTTAGTGCAAAGCAATCCATGCCTTTCTCAAGACAATTTACTTAATATGGACATAAATATACACATAAATAGACAAAAAGGTCGATACGATCTAGAGGAAGAATCAAAAGAATTAGTTTACTTTATCGAAGAAAAACATGTATATGGAATAGTAGGCTAGTTCTATATAAGATAAGCGAAAAGATATATCTAATCGCTCCACTACTACTCAGAGTTGAGATAGGGATTTCAATAAGAGTCCTTCCTTTTCATTTGTTTGAATTGAATATTGAATAAAGAAATTCTATCAAGAAAAAGAGCGAAGAGCTCGAATTTCAAGAAAGGTTCGGAGCAAAGAAAGAAATGGAAAAAAGTTGTATGAATTCGCAAAAAATCCGCGGATAGGAATTTGAAAAATAGATAGCGAAGTGATTCTGATGATTCAATAAGATTATTACTTCAATTCAGAGCTCTTAGTTGCGTTACTTTGACTGGAAAAATCTTATCGACGCAATAAATAATTAAGTCATAATTTATTGGTTGATTGTATCATTAACCATTTCTTTTTTCTTTTGCGAGGAACTTATCATGAATCCATTGATTTCTGCCGCTTCCGTTATTGCTGCTGGGTTGGCTGTTGGGCTTGCTTCTATTGGACCTGGGGTTGGTCAAGGTACTGCTGCAGGCCAAGCTGTAGAAGGTATCGCGAGACAGCCCGAGGCGGAGGGAAAAATACGAGGTACTTTATTGCTTAGTCTGGCTTTTATGGAAGCTTTAACAATTTATGGACTGGTTGTAGCATTAGCACTTTTATTTGCAAATCCTTTTGTTTAATTTTCTATTTGTTTAGAATCCCATAAAAAAGAAAAAAAAAATACGTATTTTTCTTTTTTATTGCCTTAGACTTGCTGCTTGCTTTTTTTCGAATTCTATCAGGATTTCACCCTACAACTACCGACTTTAGTTTTCTTGCGACAATTGCCCTCGGGAAGGACTGATTGGGGGATGAGGAATTAGTATACCGACTCGCTTTCTTCCTTCCCTCTATCTTAGTCCAAT